ACAAGAGAATCGTTTCTTTCAATACTCGCTTGTTATTAGTTAATAATCCTAGTGATTGAATCTATATGCTTATTCCGAAAGGAAATATTCAAATGATTATTCATCGAATGACTATTCATATATTGTATTTTCATTCAAATAGGGGGCAGGAAGGCTCTATGGAAAAGGAAAAATGGTGGTTCACTTCGATGTTGTTTAACAGGGAGTTAGGATACAGGTGTGGGCTAAGTAAATCAATGGATGGTATTGGTCCTATTGGAAATACTAATGGAAGTGAAGACCTCGTTATAGATAAAAACATTCATAGTTGGGGTGATAGTGACAACCCAGGTTGCGATAATGTGGATCATTTATTTGGTGTCAGGGGCATTCGTAATTTCGGCTCCGATGACACTTTTTTAGTTAGGGATAGTAGTGGTGACAATTATTCCATCTATTTCGATATTGAAAATCATATTTTTGAGATTGACAATGATCATTCGTTTCTGAGTGAACTCGAAAGTTTTTTTTCTAGTTATCCAAATTCTAGTTATCTGAATAATGGGTCTAAGAGTAACAATCACTACTATGATCGTTACATGTATGATACTAAATATAGTTGGAATAATCACATTAATAGTTGCATTGACAATTATCTTGATTCTGAAATCAGTATTAATAGTGACTTTTCAAGTGGCGACAATTACAGTAAGAGTTACATTTATAGTTACATTTGTAATGAAAGCATAAACAGTATTGCCAGTGCGAGTTCCGATGTAAAAACTAGTGCAAATGAAAGTTATTCCTATGAAAGTGAATCCCATATGCAAGGAAACTATAATGATCTCGATATAAATAAAAAATACAGACATTTGTGGGTTCAATGCGAAAATTGTTATGGATTAAATTATAAGAAATTTTTGAGATCAAAATTGAATATTTGTGAACAATGTGGATATCATTTGAAAATGAGTAGTTCAGACAGAATCGAACTTTCGATTGATCCGGGCACTTGGGCTCCTATGGATGACGACATGGTTTCTGTGGATCCCATTGAATTTCATTCGGAGGAGGAACCTTATCAAGATCGTATTGATTCTTATCAAAAAAGGACAGGGTTAACCGAGGCTGTTCAAACAGGCATAGGTCAATTAAAAGGTATTCCCATAGCAATTGGGGTTATGGATTTTCAGTTCATGGGGGGAAGTATGGGATCCGTAGTAGGTGAGAAACTAACCCGTTTGATCGAATATGCTACTAATAGATCTCTACCTGTTATTATAGTGTGTGCTTCCGGAGGAGCGCGCATGCAAGAAGGAAGTTTGAGTTTGATGCAAATGGCAAAAATATCTTCCGCTTCATATAATTATCAATTAAATAAAAAGTTATTATATGTATCAATCCTTACATCTCCTACAACCGGCGGGGTGACCGCTAGTTTTGGTATGTTAGGAGATATCATTATTGCCGAACCTAATGCCTATATTGCGTTTGCGGGTAAAAGAGTAATTGAACAAACATTGAATAAGACAGTACCCGATGGTTCACAATCGGCTGAGTATTTATTCCAGAAAGGCTTATTCGACCCAATCGTACCACGTAATCTTTTAAAAGGTGTTCTGAGTGAGTTATTTCAACTTCACGGTTTCTTTCCCGTGAATAAAAATTCAATCAAGTAGAGCATTAAAATGAAATTCAGTTTTTTTTTTCCAGATCTATTTTCTTGCTACCTATATTCATGATTAGTGATCGGGAAGACTCTATCAACAGTATAAATCATTCTATCTTACCGGAAATTGAAATTAGGAAAAAAAAAAAAGGAATGTTCTCTTCTTACGTATTTATTATAGATATTGAATAGTATAGATATTGAATAGATATTGAAGAATTCAAATATAGAAAATATAGAATTGAAATCTTGCGTTTTTCTATATCCCCATACCATATCCCCGGGGAACTCCCATTTTTACTAGGAATTCATGTTGGATCGGGTTCATTAGAATCCTTACTTGTAAGAAACTCTTTCATTCATTATTAGAAGATAAGGACAAAAGAACAAGAATAATAAATAGAAAAGTAAATAGGTACACCTAATTTAGTTCTATTTTTCTTGTACCTATTATTATATACTTAGAATCAATATACTTATGATAAGATATCTTTATAACAGGTACAAATCAAATATTAAATCGAGGTATCTAGTCTATGACAACTTTCAACTTCCCCTCTTTTTTTGTGCCTTTAGTGGGCCTAGTATTTCCGGCAATTGCAATGGCCTCTTTATCTATTCATGTTCAAAAAAACAAAATTGTCTAAATCCGATGGGACCAAATCTCATCAATTTCTTGCAAGAATTTTACTTGGATCATAATACAGATATCTATTTATTGGAATATGGTAAACATGCGGCTTCTTCCGAACACAAGTGAAAGAGCGGTTATGTGCGTGGAAACATTATATATGGATAAATGCATTAGAGCTTTTTGAAAATCGATCAGCAGAGATCTGAAATGGAAAGTTA